ACTATGATTCACGTTTCGAACAGGCATGAATACAGCATCTATAGGATAACTTCCATCTTGAAAGGTATGTGGCATTTTGATAAGATATCCCCGATTTCTCTCGATTTCTAATCCAATACACAAATTAATGGGTTCTGCTAAGCTAGCTATATGTTGTGTATTGTCGACGATTTCCACATAAGGCGGTAAGATCATATCTTGAGCAGTTACATATCCAGGGCCCATGGCGCAAATCGACGCGTCACAAGTTCCATATAGATTACTTCTCAATACAATTTCTTTCAAATTCATTATAATTTCGTGGACCGATTCTTGAATACCCGTTATAGTCGAATATTCATGCGGGACATTCTCAGATTTTACGCGTGTGATACATGTTCCTTCTATTTCTCCAAGCAAAGCTCTTCTCATCGCAATGCCTATTGTGTCGGCCTGTCCTTTCATAAGTGGAGACAGAATAAAGCGCCCGTAATAAAGACGTTTACTGTCTGTTCTGGATTCAACACACTTCCACTGCAGCGTCCGAGTAGATACTGTTACTTTCTCTCGAACCATAGTAATAATATTTTATTTGATTGAATTATTTATTTCTCTTGTTTCTCTTGAAATTTCTTCACTCTTCATCTCTACACACGTCTTTTTTTGGGGGGTCTACAGCCATTATGTGGCATGGGGGTTACATCCCGCACAAAAGTTAATAGTATACCACTTCTACGAATAGCTCGTAATGCGGCGTCTCTTCCGAGACCGGGACCTTTTATCATGACTTCGGCTCGTTGCATACCTTGATCTACTACTGTACGAATAGCATTTGCCGCTGCAGTTTGAGCGGCAAAGGGCGTCCCCCTTCTCGTACCCTTGAATCCACAAGTACCGGACGAGGACCAGGAAACGACCCGACCCCGTACATCTGTAACGGTGACAATAGTATTATTGAAACTTGCTTGAACATGAATAACTCCCTTTGGTATTCTACGTGCACTTTTACGTGAACCAATACGTACATTTTTACGTGAACCAATTCTCGGTATAGCTTTTGCCATATTGTAGCATCTCATAAATATGAGTCAGAAATATATGGAATATATCCATTTGATGTCAAAACAGATTCTTTATTTGTACGTTTATTCCTTTGGTGAGTCTGATTATCCTTGTCTTTGTTTATGTCTCGGGTTAGAGCAAATTACTCTAATGCGTCCCCGTCTGCGGATTAGTCGACATTTTTCACAAATTTTACGGACGGAAGCTCTTATTTTCATATTTTACATTCCTTATCTTAATTCTGAATCTACTTCTTGGTAGAAAATAAGTTTCTTGCAATTTTTCATCTCGAATCGTATTGAATAAAAACCACCTAATCTTTCGAATCCTTGTTTCGGAGTCGATAAATTATACGTCCTCTAGTTGAATCATAACGACTTACTTCAATTTTGACTTTATCTCCTGGCAGTATCCGTATAAAACTACGTCGGATCTTTCCTGAAACATAACCTATAATCAGATCTTCATTATCTAACCGAACCCGGAACATGCCATTGGGAAGCGATTCGGTAATTAAACCCTCATGAATCCATTTTTGTTCTTTCATTTCAGGTAAAGCCCCCTTGAAGTATCAACTAATGTAGGAGAAACGATATTAGACAACTCACCCCTTTCTTTTTTTTTACAAATAGGAAGAGGTTTTGGATCCCATTTGGATATTAAAAGGATTACCATATATAACATAAAATTTCTCCGCCGATTCTTTCTAGTCGAGCCTCCCGGTCTGTCATTATACCTCGAGAAGTAGAAAGAATTACAATCCCCATTCCACCTAAAATTCTAGGAATTCGTTGAGAGTTAGAATAGATTCGTAGACCGGGTCGGCTGATCCGTTTTAAATTTAAAAAATTTCTACAGGTATGGGGTCTTTTCCTATTCCTTCTATTATGTCGCAGGGTTAAAACCAAAAAATTTTTGTTTTTTTCTCGATGTTTTCTGACGTTTTCGAGAAAACCTTCTCGGAAAAGTATTTTAACAATATTTTCGGTAATATTAGTAGATGCTATGCGAACAACTCTTTTTCTATCCATATCCGCATTTCGTATAGAGGTTATTATCTCAGCAATAGTGTCTCTACCCATGATGAAGTAAAATTTTTGGTGCCTCAAAATTGGATCTAATTAACATGTTTTTTGATTGGTTTATGAATATGAATTTTTCAAGGTATATGCGTGAGACATAATCTACGAATTAATCTAGTTCTTAATCTATTTCTTTTCAAAGATCCCAAAGATATCAGGCTCCCATTTTATTTTATAATACCTCGGGAGCTAATGAAACTATTTTAGTAAAATTGAATTGTCTCAATTCGCGGGGGATTGCACCAAAAATGCGAGTTCCTTTTGGATTTCCTTCTTGATCAATCACAACTGCAGCATTGTCATCATATCGTATTATCATACCGCTGTCACGTTTAAGTTCTTTACAGGTACGAACAATTACAGCTCTTACTACTTCTGATTTTTCTAGGGGCATGTTTGGTACTGCTTCTTTGATCACAGCAACAATAACGTCACCAATATGAGCATATCGGCGATTACTAGCTCCTAGGATTCGAATACACATCAATTTTCGAGCCCCGCTGTTATCCGCTACATTTAAATGGGTCTGAGGTTGAATCATATGAAGTTTTGAGTCTATTCTTCCACTGCAAAGGATGAAGAAAATAAAAGAAATATTGTTTGTCAAAAAAAAGAAACCTGCGGTTTTCTTTCATTCCCAAGACTCATTTGTGTTGGTTCTACATTTTTATCCCGAAATAATAAATTGAGTTCGTATAGGCATTTTGGATGCTGCTATTAAAATCGCCCTTCTAGCTATATTTTCAGTTACTCCGCCCATTTCATATAGTATTCGCCCCGGTTTAACAACAGCTACCCAATATTCAGGGGATCCTTTCCCCGAACCCATACGTGTTTCGGCGGGTCTTATTGTAACTGGTTTGTCTGGAAATATACGGACCCATATTTTTCCACCACGGCGTGCATTTCGTGTCATTGCTCGTCGACCCGCTTCGATTTGTCTAGATGTGATCCAAGCAGGCTCAAGCGCCTGAAGAGCATATTTACCGAAACAAATATGATTACCTCGATAAGATATTCCCTTCATTCGTCCTCTATGTTGTTTACGGAATCTAGTTCTTTTGGGGTTATAATTGATGGTTGTTTCGGAAGTCCATCTCTACTACAGAACTGGACGTGAGAGTTTCTTCTCATCCAGCTCCTCGCGAATAAAAGGATTCAAAATGGAATTGCAATTAATTTGCCTAGATATTAGAACATTTTTAGAAAAAATTGGATCAAAAATCCTTTTTTTTTGGAACGTCCTATTAAATCTTTATTTTCTTTTGTCTTTTATCCAGGTTTACCAATTCAAATTCAAAAAAAAAAATTATCGCGGGCGAATATTGACTCTTGCAATCTCTATTTCAGTCCTAGCACTTGTTCGTCATTTCTCCGAATAGATGAATTGATTTCCGGTTCATTTCGCCATCCCAACGAGTGAATCATTAAGATTCATTTGTTCAATAAAATCTTTTGCATTCACAGGTTCCTTCGTCCCCACCACTTCGTACTAAATGGTTAGGTCAGAATTCTACAACGAAGCTTCTAATCCAATTTATCCTTGAGTCAATCTTCTTAGTCTTTATTGGCTCGAAGCTCTTGAGTTTTTTCTTCTATAATCTATAAGAAGGATTCATTTAATATTTCATTATGGATGAATCAATTAGTATTGATGCTTTATTACACTGTCTTTTATGAGAGGACTCATAGACCTTACATAGTGGAATTCTATATCATTGATATTTTTTCTTTCTTTCTCTCACCCTTCCATTTATCCACACTCTTGTTCTGTATTTTGTTTTAAACTTAGAATTCATTAAAGTTTAATTGTAAAAAAATTTCAGTTGCTACAAAGATATGACCGATTTGGCATATCTTGACAGGTTCTTTAGATCCAGATAATATGAAGCGATGGGTTGGTTTTCATACTACTGGGCCGGTCTTTTTTTAATCCCAACCCCCTAAAACCAACGAGTCACACACTAAGCATAGCAATTATATCAAAACAAAAGGTCAATCTAATTTTTATTCAACCCTATAGAATTAAAAGAATTAAAGAATTCGGAATTTGTTTGATTGGCCAGAAAAAGAATGAATGAGTTTCCCCCCTTTTGTTCTATCGACGGAAAAACAATGAAAGTTTTGTTATTCCTCTCCCTTGTCTATAAAAATCCAAATTTTGATGCCTAATACCCCATAGATAGTCCGAACTGTATAGGAACAATAATCAATTTTAGCGCGAATGGTTTGTAGGGGAACCCGACCTTCTCTGATCCATTCGACACGTGCAATTTCTTTTCCGTCGATACGCCCTGCAATTTGTACTTGAATTCCTTTTGTATCTGCTTGTTCAGTCAATTCAATAGCCTTTTTCATTGCTTTTCGAAATGAAACTCTATTCTTTAATTGTCCGGCTATAAATTCTGCAAGAATATTAGGATTTCCATAAGGTTTTGCAATTCTTGTGATAGCAATGTTAAGTTTTCGGTTCACATAATGAAATTCGTTTTGTAGATTCATCTGTAATTCTTCGATTCCTCGCGGTCTACTTTCGATTAATAACTTTGGGAACCCCATAAAGATTATGACCTGGATCAAATCGATTCTTTTTTGAATCTCTATGCGGGCAATTCCCTCGGCACCGGAGGATATTCTCATATTCTTTTGAACATAATTTTTGATAAAATCTCTTATTTTTTGATCTTCTTGTAGACCCTCAGAATAATTTTTTGGTTGTGCAAACCAAAGGGAATGATGGCTTTGGGTTGTACCAAGTCGGAAACCAAGTGGATTTATTTTTTGTCCCATACTACCTCACTATTATACGCATCATCATATACCATAGTTGTCTTTTTCCATCTAGGGTTTTTTAACGAATAGAAAGATATCTCTTCA